CTGTTTCCTACTCACACGAGCCCATATCCTTGCTTTTCTATCAATCTCTAATTCTAATCTTCCTCCCCAATCTGATATTATCGTACCCGCATAGACCGAAAATCCGTTATGGTCCAATTCGGACCGGTAATAGATACCGGGACTTTGCAATATTTGATTGATCACAATTCTGTATATTCCATTTACTATAGAAGTTCCCAAAGAATTCATTAGAGGAATGTTTCCAATAAAAATTGTTTGTTCTTGCATATCCCCTCTGCTTTTCCAAATTAATCCTGCGGATACATATAATTCAGAAGAATATGTGAGTGATTCATGTACAGCATCTCTTTCTTTTATCAAGGGTTCTACCAATTGATATGTGTCCACAAATAATTGAAATTCAATTTCTTGATCTGTATCTTCCATTTTTGGAAACTTATAAAGTTCTTCTGTTAAGCCCCGATCAATGAACCTACAAAATCCTTCAAATTGTATCTGATTAAACCCAGGTATTGTAGACATTCCCGCATTTCCATCTCCGAGCATTTTGAATTTCCTCCCATTTATCAAAAAATCCCATTTCTGCATCGAATCATATGAATCGATCTAGCAATGATAGAATTTCGATTCTGTTTACTGAATCACATGAAATTTTACCCAATTTCATATATTATGGAATGTATGAAATATGAAATACATATGAACGGAGGAAAAAAGAAAATTTTAGACTTAATTAAATTGGAATTGCTAAGAGAGAAATACAAATGAAAAGGAATTGAGAAATTCTACTTAGACTTACGGAGTTTTGTCTAGAAAAGTAATTCAATTTATACCATTATTATGATATTCCAATCCGACTAGATACCAGAAAAATAAACGGATTCGGGATTTGATCTATTCGCTGAGTTAAAGACTTAATAATCAGAAACAATATAACAATAGAAAGTTTGTTTTTTTAGCACTTAACCTTGGCGTGGATTCCATTGTTCAAAAAAGGATTTGCAGAAAACTCTTTTTTCTTTTTTTAGTAGAATTTTGAGAATGCGATTGAAGTTCGTAAGAAGGCTTGTATTTATTAAACCCGTGCGGATCTAGCTATCTATATATACATCGCTTCTCCTTATTGCACCTTATTGCATAGTTCTTTTTGGGACAGCACATGTCGTGCTCTATCAAAATTTCGATTTTCTCTTAATAAATTACAGTACAGCAATTTCCTGCTAATTCCCTATAGACAGGCATCATACACAGATAAGATACCCGATAAGATAGTTGTGTAACTGTAACAACTTAGGTTCTGGGGTTTACATAGACTCAGAATTGCGGTTATAATTGAAATTGAGAAGTCTTTTTTTATTGAAAAAAAAATCAATACTGATTAGTTATGTATCAATTTTGCTTTTCTTACATCATTTATCATTCCCAATTTGAGATTGAAATCCAAGAGTTTTCCAGTCAATAGTTAATGGTTCCAATTTGTCCTAGATTTTGGCTTGTGTGACTGAAAATCCATATTTGGATTGTCAATAGATCAATAGAAAAGAGAGGAATTTAGATATTGTGTGTTTTGAGATACTATAAAAACAATTGAAGGGATGGATCCACTTCAAAAAAGAGGACTTTAGGCAAGGAATTAAGGAACACGAGATTTCAGATAGAAGTACAATAAAAAAAAAAGACATTTAGTAACCCCCCAAAAAACAAAACAAGCAAACGGGGAATATTTTCATCTATTTTGTATCGTTTTGGCGGCATGGCCGAGCGGTAAGGTGGGGGACTGCAAATCCTTTTTCCCCAGTTCAAATCTGGGTGTCGCCTGATCAACAAAAGACAAGACTCGAAATCCCTTATTCTGCTTTGCTGGTATAACTCGCCGAATTTTTCCCAGCAAAATAAGGCGTAGGAAAAAGACTCTTGATACTTTATTGTTCTAAATAGCTGCGGGTTCCGTTCTTTAAAGTGCAGTAAATCTTTGCATCTAGGATTCAAGGGAAGATTCTAGTAGTGGAAAGGCTATCATATCAAATCAAGAGTTACCGATTTCTTTCCACTACTAATACTAATGGAGTGTCTACTTACCAGGTCTTGAATTCGATTGGATAGTCAAACGGAAAATCGAATTAATATTTATGGAAGGAGCAGAAAATACTTTGTATACAGAGTATACAGACTCATGAGAGTCTCTGAGTGCACGGGCATTCAATCAATATTAGATTGGATGCATAAAGGAGAATGGGTCTTATTATTACTACATATTAGTAACATTCCCTTTGATACTTGCAAAGAAAAGTGTGACTGCGTATTTTGTTTAATGTACTAGAAATCATATAAGAACTTGTTATACCTTGTTATACGTGGATTTATAGGAGTCTTTCATCAAGGGTCTTGGGTCATAATCCCTTTTTGACTCTGCACCAGTGATTCCACTATTATTAGTAAACAATAATGGAATAATTCCTTCATATTCATAGAGATAGGGGACATAATTCACATGGATATAGTAAGTCTCGCTTGGGCTGCTTTAATGGTAGTTTTTACATTTTCCCTTTCACTCGTAGTATGGGGAAGAAGTGGACTCTAGAGATACTACTAATTGAGTTGGGGAATAAAATTTGATCACTTTTTTTATAGATTTTTTCTAGATCGTTCTGCAAAGCCCTTTTAATTATTTAATTAATTATTTATTAATTATTAAATTGAATTATTGAATATATTTAATTAATAATTAACTTAATCTTAATATTGAATTCATTAATTTAATTCAATTTTGAAATCCGAAGAAGTAATTGATTGAGCGGTTGACAGATGATCCAAGGAGTTTTATGGTAACTTCTTCGAAATCGAAATGCTAAAAAAAAAAAAGATTACTTTATTTTCATTTTCTTTTATTAACTTGATTTTATTTTAGTAATATATGCCCAATATTGTTTTTCCTTCATTGCTTTGATTCTTGTTTAATGGATACCGGAATTCATATTGAAAATAATAATAATAAGAAATCTAGAAATTAGAAAATTGTAAGAGTTCCCTTTTGAATATTCAGATTGATTGGAATCAACAAAAAGAAAAAAGAAATAGCAAAGAAATCGAATTGAGATACTATGTACATTCCATATATTTAATCGATATTAAGATGTATGAAGATACATATACATATTGTAGATTGATCTCTATTCAGTTTGTATCTTTCTACAGTACAATAATAAAAATAGATAGTATGGTCGAAAGATTCATATATGAATCTTTCGACCATACTTATCGAATCTCATAGGCTACTGCTGATTCTAGTCCCTTCATTTCATTTAAGACGTGAAATTGGAATCTTGTTTCTTAAATCATTGATAAGAACTAAGAAGTCAAGTTTCATTCAAATTAATCACCTTGACTGACAGTTTTTACGTATATTATAAGTAAAAAAGCAGTAGGAACTAGAATGAACAGTGCAGTAGCAATAAATGCGAGAATATTTACTTCCATAATCTCATCGTTTCGTTTTTTTTTTTACTTCGCAATAACTCGGGATTTAATCCCATAGAGATGATAAACCTTTCGCTTGTAAATTCAATGGGATGAATTCCATTTCGATGATATCGAATCGGATCAATATCATGAATAACAATATCTGAGCTATCAAGTCGATTCAGCGTCGAGAATTGAATAGTATAACATAGGTAGATCTTTTATCCACACACCGAATACAAACTTTGATTCTGATTCCGGATTCAATCAAAAGAATTCCTTTAGTTTATACTTTAACTACTTTATTTTTATTTATCATTCTTTGCCATTCTGTCTGTTCTATAATCTACCGCTTCCACGTCCATTATTTCTATTTACAAATGGTTTACAAATAAACCCAAACAAAGAATAGAAACGAAATCGAAAAGAGTTAAGTTCGAAACTCCTTTTTTTTAATGATCTAATTTTCTTGAAAAACAAAAAAACAAAGAAAAAAGAAGTATGATAAAGACGAGTCCCAGTATAATAAAAAATCGAATATTCCGTGAAATTTTTTTAAATTCAAACTAGTAATTTAAGTTACACAAAATGGAAACCAGAAAAGAAGATATTTTGACTCTGAAAAGTATTTTATCAAAGTAACTATTTGAAATTCATTTTGTATCGTACAAGAAATGAATTCCATTTGTGGATATGCTTCCGGGAACGATATAACGATATGGTGTACTCGATTCTATTACATACACGGTATTACATACACGGATCGAGAGCAGTCAAAAAAAAAACCAGACCCAATCCGGTATCTCTTTGAATCCTGAATATAATGCTACCACTACCAATAATTGTACCAATTCACACATGTCTCTTTCTCATTAACCGGTACCGGTTGATGAGAAATGCGAAACGAAAAAGAAAAAAAAAGAAGGATACCGTTGGGAATGAAATTATACCATTTGTACCCAGTTTAACAGAAAAAGGAGAGATCTATTGATGTATTTTTTTTATTGGTTATTGGATTTGGATCCGTCGGGACTGACGGGACTCGAACCCGCAGCTTCCGCCTTGACAGGGCGGTGCTCTGACCAATTGAACTACAATCCCGGGGAAATAAAATGTACAGCATACATATTCTTATGATTTCATTCAAACCATTTCTATTTAGATTAAAATCGTCGTTTTTTAACAGAGCTGCGAGTGATATATTAATATCCACAAGGATATACACTTTAGTGAGAGCAGCACGTATTACTAGTAATCCTTTCGTTTCGCTATTGCCAAATCGATTGATAATCCACTTTTCAATGAGAAAAAAAGTCTTTTTTATGAATCAGGCTCGTTAGCAAGATCAGAATTTATGGGAACAAATACAAATAAATCGAGCAAATAAAAAAATCAAAAGAGGTAGAGATATATCAGAAAATTGGACTTTTTTGAATCTTGCATTTCTGGCAAACAAAACAAACAAAAGGGGTTATATCATTTCATGGTGGATCAGCGAATTATTGGGCCGAGCTGGATTTGAACCAGCGTAGACATATTGCCAACGAATTTACAGTCCG